GCTAGTGTAGCTTAACGTAAAGCATAACACTGAAGATGTTAAAATGAACCCTACAAAGTTCCACAAGCATAAAAGCTTGGTCCTGACTTTACTATCAGCTTTAGCAACACTTACACATGCAAGTATCCGCACCCCGGTGAATATGTCCCCGCCTTCCTCAAGAAGGCTAGGAACTGGTATCAGGCGCGCAGCCCAGCAGCCCACGACACCTCGCTAAGCCACACCCCCAAGGGATTTCAGCAGTGATAAACATTAAGCAATAAGTGAAAACTTGACTTAGTCTAAAGCTAAGAGAGCCGGTCAAATTCGTGCCAGCCACCGCGGTTATACGAAAGGCTCAAGTTGATAATCTTCGGCGTAAAGCGTGGTTAAAAGACCTATTTAAACTAAGGCTGAACTCCCCCAAAGCCGTCATACGCTCCCGGGAGCATGAAACCCGACCACGAAGGTGGCCTTAAACCCTCTTGACCCCACGAAAGCTGTGAAACAAACTGGGATTAGATACCCCACTATGCACCGCCGTAAACCTTGATAGATTAACCACAACCCCTATCCGCCCGGGAACTACGAGCATAAGCTTAAAACCCAAAGGACTTGGCGGTGCTTTAGACCCCCCTAGAGGAGCCTGTTCTAGAACCGATAACCCCCGTTCGACCTCACCTTTTCTTGTTCATTCCGTCTATATACCGCCGTCGTCAGCATACCCTGTGAAGGAAATATAGTAAGCAAAACTGGTAAAACCCAAAACGCCAGGTCGAGGTGTAGCACACGAAAAGGAAAGAAATGGGCTACATTTCCTCTTACAGGAAATACGAATTGTGTAATGAAATAACACATGAAGGAGGATTTAGCAGTAAGCAGAAAACAGAGTGTTCTACTGAACCCGGCCCTGAAGCACGCACACACCGCCCGTCACCCTCCCCGAATCAAAATACACCTGTATTTAAAAACTTAAAAGAACTAAAGGGGAGGTAAGTCGTAACATGGTAAGTGTACCGGAAGGTGCACTTGGAATAAACCGGAACGAAGCTTAATAGTAAGCCCCTCCCTTACACCGAGATTTTGTCTGTGCAAATCAGACCTTCCGGAACCCAACAGCTAGCCTCCCCCTCTAAAACAAAATAAATTTATAACCTACTCAAAAACCCCTCCAACCAAACCATTTTTCCCCCCAAGTAAGGGCGACAGAAAGGGTAAAACGAGAGCTACAGAAACTGTACCGCAAGGGAACGCTGAAAAAAAAATGAAAAAAATCAGTAAAGTAATCAAAAGCAGAGACTAATCCTCGTACCTTTTGCATCATGATTTAGCAAGTCATCCCAAGCAAAAAGACTTTTAGTTTGACCCCCCGAAACTAGACGAGCTACTCCAAGGCAGCCTAATAAATAGGGCCAACCCGTCTCTGTGGCAAAAGAGTGGGAAGACCTTCGAGTAGAGGTGACAGACCTACCGAGCCTAGCTATAGCTGGTTGCCTGAGAACTAAATAAAAGTTTAGCCTCTACTTATCTCCAACCCCGATAGTCCTACCACAAACCTCGGCTCAGAGATCCTTAGAGAGTTATTAAAAAGGGGTACAGCCCTTTTTAACAAAGATACAACTTTTCCGAGTGGATAATAATCATAATTAATTTAGGTAAGCGCCAAGGTGGGCCTAAAAGCAGCCATCCTTTAAGAAAGCGTTAAAGCTCCGACACATTCTAGCACCTTTAATACCGACAATAAAACTACACTCCCTCAACACTACCAGGCCACTCTATTAATCAATAGAAGAGATTATGCTAAAATGAGTAATTAGAAAATACACTTTTCTCACCGCACACGTGTAAACCGGATCGGACCTCCCACCGGAAATTAATCGGCCCCAAGCCAAGAGGGTATTAAGAACCAAACAAATAACAAGAAAACCCCTTAATATAAAACCGTTTTCCCTACACCGGTGTGCTGCCCCGTGAAAGACTAAAAGGAGAAGAAGGAACTCGGCAAACAATATCCCTAGCCTCGCCTGTTTACCAAAAACATCGCCTCTTGAATTCCTATAAGAGGTCCCGCCTGCCCCGTGACTTATTGTTTAACGGCCGCGGTATCTTGACCGTGCAAAGGTAGCGTAATCACTTGTCTTTTAAATGAAGACCCGTATGAATGGCAAAACGAGGGCTTAACTGTCTCCTTCCCCCAGTCAATGAAATTGATCTCCCCGTGCAGAAGCGGGGATATTCACATAAGACGAGAAGACCCTATGGAGCTTTAGACATATAGACAGATCACGTAAATAACCTTAATGAAAAGACAAAACCAAATGACCCCTGTCGTGATGTCTTTGGTTGGGGCGACCCCGGGGAAATAAAAAACCCCCGAACGGAATGAAGACACCTTAACTTCATAAACAAGAGCCACAGCTCACAAAATCAGAACTTCTGACCCAAAGATCCGATATAATCGATCGACGGACCGAGTTACCCTAGGGATAACAGCGCAATCCCCTTTCAGAGTCCCTATCGACAAGGGGGTTTACGACCTCGATGTTGGATCAGGACATCCTAATGGTGCAGCCGCTATTAAGGGTTCGTTTGTTCAACGATTAAAGTCCTACGTGATCTGAGTTCAGACCGGAGTAATCCAGGTCAGTTTCTATCTATGAAATGTTTTCTTCCAGTACGAAAGGATCGAAGAAAAAAGGTCTATGCTTAAAGCAAACCTTACCCCAACCTAATGAAAACAACTCAATTAGGTAAGAAACATATTCCCACACCGAAGATAAACGATGTCCAGGTGGCAGATTCCGGCTAATGCAGAAGACCTAAGCCCTTCTCACAGGGGTTCAACTCCCCTCCTAGACTATGCTCTCATTTATTCTAAATGCTATCCTAAATCCGCTCACACTTATTATTTTTATCCTCCTAGCCGTAGCCCTCCTAACACTTCTAGAACGGAAAATATTAGGATATATACAACTCCGTAAAGGCCCCAACGTAGTAGGCCCCTACGGTCTCCTCCAACCATTCGCTGATGGGCTTAAACTCCTAATTAAAGAACCTATCCGCCCATCCACTGCCTCGCCATTCCTATTTTTATTTACCCCCACCCTGGCATTCGCCCTAGCCCTAACACTATGAGTTCCAATTCCACTTCCCTCCCCCCTAGCTGACCTAAACTTAGGCATCCTATTTATCCTCGCCCTATCAAGCTTAACAGTTTATTCCATTTTAGGTTCTGGCTGAGCATCAAATTCAAAATATGCTTTAATCGGAGCCCTCCGAGCCGTAGCACAAACTATTTCCTATGAAGTTAGCCTAGGCCTAATCTTACTCAGCACTATTCTTTTAGCAGGTGGATTTACCCTTCAGACATTCAACACGGCACAAGAACAAACATGACTCATTTTCCCCGCACTACCCCTCGCTGCTATATGATACATCTCCACCCTGGCCGAAACAAACCGAGCCCCATTTGATCTCACAGAAGGAGAATCTGAACTAGTTTCAGGTTTCAACGTAGAATACGCAGGGGGGCCTTTCGCCCTTTTCTTCTTAGCTGAATACGCCAACATTATCTTAATAAATACCCTATCTGCCACCCTTTTCCTAGGAACATCCTTTAACCATTTCATACCAGAAATTACTTCATTCAGCCTAATAATTAAAGCCGCCCTCCTCACATCTATTTTTCTTTGAGTACGAGCCTCCTACCCACGATTTCGATATGACCAACTTATGCACTTAACCTGAAAAAACTTCTTACCCCTCACTCTTTCCCTAGTCATCTGACACTTATCCCTCCCCCTAGCTTTCTCCAGTTTTCCCCCACTACTATAAACAATAGGACTCGTGCCTGAATTAAAGGGTTACTTTGATAGAGTAAATAATGTGGGTTAAAACCCCTCCGACTCCTTAGAAAGAAGGGACTTGAACCCTACCTAAAGAGATCAAAACTCTTAGTGCTTCCACTACACCACTTCCTAGTAAAGTCAGCTAAACAAGCTTTCAGGCCCATACCCTGAACATGACGGTTAAAACCCTTCCTTTACCAATGGCTCCCCTAATCTACTCCGCCCTCATCATCAGTCTTGGCCTAGGTACAACCATAACCTTTGCCAGCACCCATTGATACCTTGCCTGAATAGGCATCGAAATTAATACATTAGCCATCATCCCTCTAATAGCCCAAAACCACATCCCCCGAGCAATTGAAGCTACCACTAAATACTTTTTTGTCCAAGCGACTGCCTCAGCAACACTTCTATTTGCTGGTATCTCCAATGCATTTCTAACCGGACAATGAGATATTACCTACACCCCCTATACCCTCACTTCTACACTAATTACCCTTGCCCTTGCAATAAAAATTGGCCTTGCCCCCCTTCACAGCTGAATACCAGAAGTAATGCAAGGCCTTAATTTACTTACCGGACTGATTTTATCCACTTGACAAAAACTTGCCCCCTTATACCTAATTTATCAAATTCAACCAAACAACCCAAACATTTTTATTGCCTTAGGCCTTATATCTATTATTGTTGGAGGATGAGGAGGATTCAACCAAGTCCAACTTCGAAAAATCCTAGCATACTCATCAATCGCCCACCTAGGGTGAATAATCTTAATTCTCTCATTTTCACCCCCACTCGCCCTACTCACCATTATCATTTACATTTTAATAACCTTCTCATTATTCTCCTCTTTTATACTAACCCGCACCACCCATATCAACTCCCTTTCCACCACCTGAGCCAAAATTCCAATCCTTACTATTTCCACCCCCCTAATCCTTCTATCCCTAGGCGGACTACCCCCCCTTACAGGATTTATACCAAAATGAATAATCCTCCAAGAATTAACCAAACAAAGCCTATGCCCACTCGCCACCATAGCTGCACTCTCATCCCTTTTCAGCCTTTATTTTTACCTCCGACTATCATACGCAATAACACTCACTATACCACCAAATAACCCTGCAGGGACACTCCCATGACGACTTAACCCTCAACACAACACCCTTCCCCTAGCCCTAACAACCACCTCAACAATTTGCCTCCTTCCCATAACCCCCGCTATCATATCCCTAATACCTTTCTAGGGGCTTAGGATAATACTCAGACCAAGAGCCTTCAAAGCCCTAAGTGGGGGTGAAAATCCCCCAGCCCCTGAGCTAAGACTTACGGGAGACTAACCCGCATCTCCTATTTGCAAAACAGACACTTTAATTAAGCTAAAGCCTTTCTAGATAGGAAGGCCTCGATCCTACAAACTCTTAGTTAACAGCTAAGCGCCCAAACCAGAGAGCATCTATCTAACTTTCCCTCGCCTATCAAAACAAAATAGGCGAGGGAAAGCCCCGGCAAGTATTCAGCCTGCTTCTTCAGATTTGCAATCTGATGTGATTACACCTCGGAGCTTTGATAAGAGGAGGATTCAAACCCCCGTTCATGGGTCTACAATCCACCGCTTAACACTCAGCCATCTTACCTATGGCAATTACACGCTGATTCTTTTCAACCAATCATAAAGACATTGGCACCCTTTATCTAGTATTTGGTGCTTGAGCCGGCATAGTGGGAACAGCTCTGAGTCTTTTAATCCGAGCCGAACTCAGTCAACCAGGATCCCTCCTAGGCGATGACCAAATTTATAATGTAATCGTCACAGCTCATGCCTTTGTAATAATCTTTTTTATAGTTATGCCAATTATAATTGGCGGCTTCGGTAATTGATTAGTACCACTAATAATTGGTGCCCCTGATATAGCCTTTCCACGAATGAATAATATGAGCTTCTGACTTCTACCGCCCTCATTCCTCCTCCTCTTAGCATCTTCTGGGGTAGAAGCAGGGGCTGGTACAGGTTGAACCGTCTACCCACCTCTTGCAGGCAATTTAGCCCACGCTGGTCCCTCTGTAGATCTAACTATTTTTTCACTCCACCTGGCAGGTATTTCCTCCATTCTAGGGGCAATCAACTTTATTACCACTATTATTAATATAAAACCCCCTGCAGCATCTCAATACCAAACACCCCTATTTGTCTGAGCTGTAATGATTACAGCTGTACTTCTACTTCTCTCCCTTCCTGTGCTCGCCGCTGGCATCACCATGCTTCTAACAGATCGAAATCTAAATACCACTTTCTTCGACCCTGCAGGAGGGGGAGATCCAATTCTTTATCAACACCTATTCTGATTCTTTGGTCACCCAGAAGTTTATATTTTAATTCTTCCAGGCTTTGGAATGATCTCACACATCGTAGCATACTACTCTGGAAAAAAGGAACCTTTTGGTTACATAGGAATAGTATGAGCCATGATGGCCATCGGGCTTCTAGGTTTCATTGTCTGAGCTCATCACATATTTACAGTAGGAATAGATGTAGACACTCGCGCTTACTTTACATCAGCCACAATAATCATCGCCATCCCCACCGGAGTTAAAGTTTTTAGTTGACTAGCAACCCTCCACGGCGGAGCCCTCAAATGAGAAACCCCACTCTTATGGGCCTTGGGCTTTATTTTCCTTTTCACTGTAGGGGGTCTTACAGGAATCGTACTAGCAAATTCATCCTTAGACATTGTCCTTCACGATACCTATTATGTAGTAGCCCACTTCCACTACGTCCTTTCAATAGGAGCCGTCTTCGCCATCATCGCAGGATTCGTGCACTGATTCCCCCTATTCTCAGGCTACACACTCCATAGCACTTGAACAAAAATCCACTTCGGAATTATGTTCCTTGGAGTTAATCTCACTTTCTTCCCCCAACACTTCCTCGGACTTGCAGGCATGCCTCGACGATATTCTGATTACCCAGATGCATACACACTCTGAAATACAGTTTCTTCGATTGGCTCTATTATCTCCCTTGTAGCAGTAATTTTGTTCCTCTTCATTATTTGAGAGGCCTTTGCAGCAAAACGTGAAGTACTCTCAGTCCACCTTACTACAACCAATGTTGAATGACTTCACGGATGTCCACCCCCATATCACACATTTGAAGAACCTGCATTCGTTCAAGTACAACACTCCACCAAATAATCGAGAAAAGAAGGAATCGAACCCCCATAAACTGGTTTCAAGCCAGCCACATAACCACTCTGTCATTTTCTTATAAGACACTAGTAAAACGCCATTACACTGCTTTGTCAAGGCAAAATCGCAGGTTAAACCCCCGCGTGTCTTAAATAAATAATGGCACATCCCTCCCAACTAGGTTTCCAAGATGCAGCTTCACCTGTAATAGAAGAGCTTCTTCACTTCCACGATCACACCCTAATAATTGTATTTCTTATCAGCACCCTAGTTCTTTACATTATTGTGGCAATAGTAGTCACAAAATTAACAGATAAACTAATTCTAGACTCCCAAGAAATTGAAATCATCTGAACCCTTCTCCCAGCAATTATCCTTATTCTTATCGCTCTTCCATCTCTACGCATTCTTTACCTAATAGATGAAATCAATGACCCCCACCTAACAATTAAAGCAATAGGCCATCAATGATACTGAAGTTATGAATATACAGACTATGAAGACCTCGGCTTTGATTCATACATAATTCCCACACAAGACCTCACCCCAGGTCAATTCCGACTCTTAGAAACAGACCACCGCATAGTTATCCCTGTAGAATCTCCCGTCCGTATTTTGGTCTCTGCCGATGACGTTCTTCACTCTTGAGCAGTCCCATGTCTTGGGATTAAAATAGATGCAGTCCCTGGACGATTAAACCAAACAGCTTTCATCACATCACGACCTGGGGTGTTTTATGGCCAATGCTCAGAAATTTGCGGAGCTAATCACAGCTTCATGCCTATTGTAGTTGAAGCAGTACCCCTTGAACACTTCGAAAACTGGTCCTCAATAATACTTGAAGATACTTCGCTAAGAAGCTAAACAGGGTAAAGCGTTAGCCTTTTAAGCTAAAAATGGTGCCTCCCAACCACCCCTAGCGGTATATGCCTCAATTGATCCCTACACCATGATTAGCACTGCTAATCTTTTCCTGAACCATTTTCTCTGCCATTGTTTTACCAAAAATATTAAAACACTCTTTCCCGGATAACCCTACCCCACGATCTAAACAAGATTTACATAAAAATAAATGAGACTGATCATGACACTAAGCCTATTCGACCAATTTTTAAGCCCTGTTGTATGTTGAATCCCTCTGGTAGCTATTGCTATCATCTTACCCTGAATTCTCTTCCCCAGCCCAACAACCCGTTGACTGAATAACCGAAGTTTGACCTCTCAAAACTGATTTTTAAGTCAAGCCACCTCACAGATTTTTTTACCCATCAACCCCCCAGGACATAAATGAGCACTTCTTTTATCATCCTTATTGATTTTTCTGACTACAATAAATACAGCAGGCCTCCTACCGTATACTTTCACCCCGACTTCTCAACTATCTATTAACATAGGTCTTGCTGGCGCTCTATGAATAGGTGTGGTTATCCTAGGAATACGAACCCAACCAACTCACTCCCTAGGCCATCTTCTACCTGAAGGAGCACCTGCACTACTAACCCCAATCCTAGTAATTATTGAAACAATCAGCCTATTTATTCGCCCTATTGCCCTTGGAGTCCGACTTACCGCTAATTTAACCGCTGGCCACCTCCTTATTCAACTAACCTCTACTGCAACTCTTGCTATACTAACAATTATACCCGTAACAGCAATCTTTACCGGCATCCTTCTTTTCCTCCTTGCCCTTCTAGAAGCGGCAGTTGCCTTAATCCAGGCGTACGTCTTTGTTCTCCTGTTAAGCCTATATCTACAAGAAAACGTTTAATGGCCCATCAAGCACATGCATATCATATAGTAGACCCAAGCCCCTGACCTTTAACAGGAGCAGTAGCCGCCCTCCTTATGACATCTGGCCTAGCGATCTGAATACATTTCCACACCATAACCCTAATATCGCTTGGCTTACTCCTTCTTCTACTTACAATATACCAATGATGACGAGATATTATTCGAGAAGGAACATTTCAAGGACATCACACTCCCCCAGTCCAAAAAGGCCTTCGATATGGTATAATTCTTTTCATCACTTCTGAAGTTTTCTTTTTCTTAGGATTTTTCTGAGCCTTCTACCACTCAAGCTTGGCCCCCACTCCTGAGTTAGGAGGTTGCTGACCTCCAACCGGAATCACCACACTTAACCCATTTGAAGTTCCCCTTTTAAATACAGCCGTACTTTTAGCTTCTGGTGTAACAGTCACTTGAGCCCACCATAGTATTATAGAAGGCCAACGAAAACAAGCTATTCAATCACTTACCCTTACAATTCTCTTAGGGTTTTACTTCACAGCCCTCCAAGCAATAGAATACTATGAAGCCCCCTTTACAATTGCTGACGGGGTTTACGGCTCAACTTTTTTCGTCGCAACAGGATTCCACGGCCTACATGTCATTATCGGATCAACCTTCTTAGCAGTATGCCTATTACGACAAGCACAATATCACTTTACATCAGACCACCACTTTGGCTTTGAAGCCGCTGCCTGATACTGACATTTCGTCGATGTCGTATGACTCTTCCTTTACATCTCAATCTACTGATGAGGCTCCTAATCTTCCTAGTACAAATGCCAGTACAAGTGACTTCCAATCACATGACCTTGGTTAAAATCCAAGGGAAGATAATGAACCTAATAGTAACTACATTCATTATTGCCTCAGTCCTATCCCTTCTCTTAGCAACTATCGCCTTCTGATTACCCCTAATAACCCCTGATCACGAAAAGCTTTCACCATACGAATGTGGCTTTGACCCCTTAGGGTCGGCACGACTACCCTTTTCGATTCGCTTTTTTTTAGTAGCAATCCTGTTCCTGCTTTTCGACCTTGAAATTGCCCTCCTACTCCCACTTCCCTGAGGAGACCAACTCACCAACCCACACCTCACCTTTTTATGAGCAACCATTTTACTCATTCTTCTTACCCTTGGCCTGATTTATGAATGAATTCAAGGAGGACTAGAATGAGCAGAATAGGCTTTTAGTTTAAAAAAAACATTTGATTTCGGCTCAAAAACTTATGGTTCAAGTCCACAAATGCCTAATGACCCCTGCCCACTTCGCATTCTCATCAGCTTTTATACTAGGCCTAGCAGGCCTTGCCTTTCACCGAACTCACTTTATTTCAGCCCTCCTATGTTTGGAAGGGCTAATACTTTCTCTATTTATTGCATTGTCCATATGAACTTTACAATTCGACACAATAAATTCTGCATCCCTACCTATAATTCTTCTAGCCTTCTCAGCCTGTGAAGCCGGCACGGGATTAGCCCTCTTAGTAGCCACTACACGCACCCACAGCACTAATCGACTTCAAAACCTAAACCTCCTACAATGTTAAAAATCCTAATCCCCTCAATTCTCCTACTTCCATCCACATGACTAACCCCTCAAAAATACCTTTGAACCACAACCCTTTCTTATAGCTTATTAATTGCAAGTGCCAGCTTAATATGATTAGCGACACCCTCTGAAACCGGATGGTCCTTCCTCAATTGCTTAATAGCCTCCGACCCAATCTCCACTCCCCTCCTCGTTCTCACCTGCTGATTACTTCCCCTTATAATCTTAGCTAGCCAAAATCACCTTATGCTCGAACCAATCAACCGCCAACGAACCTTTATCTCCCTTTTAATCTCTCTCCAAATCTTTTTAATCCTCGCATTCAGCGCCACCGAACTAATTATGTTCTACATTATATTTGAAGCCACACTAATTCCAACCCTAATTATTATCACTCGCTGAGGAAACCAAATAGAACGCCTAAACGCAGGTACCTACTTTCTATTCTATACCTTAGCAGGATCCCTTCCATTACTAATTGCTCTCCTTTTACTACAAAACTCAACAGGCACCCTATCCTTCTTCACCATTCCCTATCTACCCTCAACCTGCTCTACCCCTTGAGCCCACAAAATCTGATGAACGGCATGTCTTCTAGCATTCCTCATTAAAATACCCCTTTACGGAGCCCACCTATGACTTCCTAAAGCTCATGTTGAAGCCCCTATCGCTGGCTCCATAATCCTTGCCGCCGTCCTATTGAAACTTGGAGGATATGGAATAATACGAATCCTTATCATCTTAGACCCTCTCACCAAAGAATTAAGCTATCCCTTCATTATCTTAGCACTATGAGGAGTAATTATAACCGGATCCATCTGCTTACGACAAACAGACCTAAAAGCCCTCATTGCCTACTCATCTGTAAGCCACATAGGATTAGTAGCAGCAGGAATTCTAATCCAAACACCTTGAGCCTTTACAGGAGCCTTAATCCTTATAATTGCCCACGGCCTAACATCCTCAGCCCTCTTTTGCCTTGCTAATACCAATTACGAACGAACCCATAGTCGAACAATAATCCTGGCGCGAGGACTTCAAACACTCCTCCCACTAACAGCTGTTTGATGATTCATCGCCACCTTGACCAATCTTGCTCTACCACCTCTTCCTAACCTCATGGGAGAACTTATAATTATTACATCCCTATTCAACTGATCCATATGGACCCTAATTTTAACAGGTCTTGGCACATTGATCACCGCAGGTTATTCCCTATACATATTCCTTATAACTCAACACGGACAACTCCCACATCATCTAATCTCCCTTAATCCTCCCCACTCCCGAGAACACCTACTTCTCACACTCCATTTATTACCCCTTTTATTACTTATTCTTAAACCAGGATTAATCTGAGGTTGAAGCGCTTGTAGACATAGTTTGAACTAAAATATTAGATTGTGATTCTAAAGAGAGAGGTTAGTACCCCCTTGTTTACCGGGAGAGGCTCGAAAGCACCGACGACTGCTAATCCGCTCGCTTCTCTGGTTAGACCCCGGAGCTCACCCAAAAAGCACAGCTTCTAAAGGATAAAAGCTCATCCATTGGTCTTAGGAACCAAAAACTCTTGGTGCAACTCCAAGTAGCAGCTATGCACTCAACTGCCCTATTCCTCCCCTCCTGCATAATAATTATTTTTCTTATTCTGCTATACCCCGTTCTAACCACCTTTAACCCCAACCCCCTCCACCCCGACTGAGCCTTAACAAAAACCAAAACCGCCATTAAATTAGCCTTCTTTACCAGCTTATTCCCTCTTTTCCTTCTATTTGACCAAGGAGCCGAAGCTATTGTTACAACATGATCTTGAACAAACACAATAACTTTTGACATCAGCATCAACTTTAAATTCGATAGCTACTCCTGTATCTTCACCCCTGTTGCCCTTTATGTGACCTGATCTATTCTTGAATTTGCATCTTGATATATGCACTCAGACCCCCAAATAAACCGATTCTTTAAATATCTGCTAATCTTTCTAATCGCAATAATTATTCTTGTTACAGCAAACAACATATTCCAACTATTTATTGGTTGAGAGGGGGTTGGGATTATATCATTCCTCTTAATCGGCTGATGATACGGACGAACCGACGCAAATACAGCAGCCCTTCAAGCCGTCCTTTACAATCGCATTGGAGACATTGGACTCATCCTTATAATAGCTTGAACAGCAACACACCTAAACTCCTGAGATTTACAACAAATATTTATTCTCTCTAATAATTATGATCTTACTCTTCCCCTATTAGGCCTCATCCTTGCCGCCACCGGAAAATCTGCCCAATTCAGCCTCCACCCCTGACTTCCCTCTGCCATAGAGGGCCCCACCCCAGTATCCGCCCTATTACACTCAAGCACTATAGTGGTGGCCGGAATCTTCTTACTTATTCGATTAAACCCTATGTTAGAAAACAATAAAATTGCTCTAACTACATGCCTATGCCTAGGAGCCCTCACTACTCTATTCACCGCAATCTGCGCTCTAACCCAAAATGATATTAAAAAAATCGTAGCCTTCTCTACCTCAAGTCAACTAGGCCTTATAATAGTTACTATTGGATTAAACCAACCTCAATTAGCCTTCCTCCATATTTGCACTCACGCATTCTTTAAGGCAATACTTTTTCTATGCTCAGGCTCTATTATTCATAGCCTAAATGATGAACAAGATATTCGAAAAATAGGAGGCATACATCACCTTACCCCTTTCACCTCCTCTTGCCTTACCATTGGTAGCCTCGCCCTAACAGGAACCCCATTCTTAGCCGGCTTTTTCTCTAAAGATGCCATCATTGAAGCACTAAACACATCCTACTTAAACGCCTGAGCCCTTACCCTCACACTCATCGCCACCTCTTTTACAGCAGCTTACAGTCTTCGAATTGTCTTTTTCGTCTCAATAAACCACCCTCGCTTTAATCCCCTTCCTCCCATTAACGAGAACAACCCATCCGTAATTAACCCGATTAAACGCCTAGCCTTAGGAAGCATTATTGCAGGCTTCATCATTACCCTCAATATTTTACCACTTAATACACCCCCAATAACCATACCCACTACCCTCAAACTAGCAGCCCTAATCGTAACCATCTTAGGCCTCTTCACAGCACTAGAACTTGCCTCCCTATCCTCAAAACAATTTAAACAAACTCCCAATCCCAACCTACACCACTTCTCCAATATATTAGGATTCTTTCCACACATTATGCACCGCCTCACTCCACAAGCCAATCTAACTTTAGGCCAAGCAATTGCAACCCAAACAATTGACCAAGCCTGATTAGAAAAATCTGGACCCAAAGCCATCTACTCACTTAGCCTTCGCCCCATTACAACCACAAGTAACATTCAACAGGGGATAATTAAAACCTACTTATCTCTATTCTTCTTAACCACCTTAATCACCCTCACCCTCCTAATATTTTAAACAGCTCGAAGAGCCCCTCGAGATAGACCACGAGTTAACTCCAAAACAACAAATAAAGTTAATAATAATACCCAACCTCCCCCAATCAATAGTCACCCTCCCGACGAATACATCACTGAAACCCCCACCACATCTCCTCGCAATACAGATTCTCCCACCAAACCATCAAACCCTCCCCAATCCTCCTCATACCAACCTCCTCCTAACAAACCCCATGCTACCCCAACACCTAAAACATACCCCACTATTAACCGCAACGTAGGCCAACTCCCTCAGCCCTCAGGATAAGGCTCGGCTGCTATGGCGGCCGAGTAAGCAAACACTACCAACATTCCCCCTAAATAAATCAAAAATAAAATCAAAGATAAAAAACAACCCCCGCTACCAACCAACACCCCACACCCCACACCTGCTACCACAACCAATCCTAAAGCCGCAAAATAAGGCGATGGATTAGATGCAACAGCCACCAACCCTAAAACTAAACCAAACAATAAAATATATATTATATAAGACATCATTCTCACTAAGATTTTAACTTAGACCTATGACTTGAAAAACCACCGTTGTAATTCAACTACAAGAACTCTAATGGCAAACCTACGAAAATCCCACCCCCTCTTAAAAATTGCAAATGATGCACTAGTAGACCTCCCCGCACCCGCCAATATCTCCGCCTGATGAAATTTTGGATCTCTATTAGGACTATGCCTAATCGCTCAAATCCTAACCGGCTTATTCCTAGCAATACACTATACCTCTGACATCTCCATAGCATTCTCATCTGTAGCCCACATTTGCCGAGATGTAAATTACGGATGACTTATCCGCAACATACATGCCAATGGAGCCTCCTTATTTTTCATCTGCATCTACCTGCATATTGGACGAGGCCTATACTACGGTTCCTACTTATATAAAGAAACATGAAACATTGGAGTTATTCTCCTATTACTTGTTATAATGACTGCTTTCGTGGGGTACGTTCTCCCATGAGGACAAATATCCTTCTGAGGCGCCACTGTAATTACCAATCTTCTATCTGCTGTACCTTACGTAGGGGATACTCTTGTCCAATGAATCTGAGGAGGATTCTCAGTTGACAACGCCACCCTAACCCGTTTCTTCGCTTTCCACTTCCTACTACCATTCATTGTTGCCGCTGCAACTTTAGTTCACCTTATTTTCCTTCACGAAACGGGTTCAAACAACCCTATTGGTTTAAATTCTGACGCCGACAAAATTTCCTTCCACCCCTACTTCTCATATAAAGACCTTCTAGGTTTTATTCTTCTACTTACTACACTAATTGCCCTAGCCCTATTCTCACCCAACCTTCTTGGAGACCCAGAAAACTTCACCCCAGCAAACCCACTTGTTACCCCTCCTCACATTAAACCAGAATGATACTTCCTTTTCGCCTATGCTATCCTTCGCTCTATTCCAAATAAATTAGGAGGAGTACTTGCCCTACTAGCTTCAATCCTGGTTCTAATAGTAATCCCTTTCCTCCACACTTCTAAACAGCGAAGCCTTACCTTCCGCCCCCTAACCCAACTGCTATTCTGACTTCTAGTCGCAGACGTGATTATCTTGACATGAATCGGAGGAATACCTGTCGAACACCCATTCATCATCATTGGCCAAATCGCCTCTTTCTTGTATTTCTTCCTATTCCTCTTCCTCATCCCAACCGCAGCACTAATTGAAAATAAAATACTTGAATGATAAGCACTAGTAGCTCAGTCCTCAGAGCGTCGGTCTTGTAAACCGAAAGTCGGAGGTTAAACTCCCCCCTACTGCTCAAAGAAAGAGGATTTTAACCTCCACCTCTAACTCCCAAAGCTAGAATTCTAATCTAAACTATTCTTTGACCGGAGTCTGCCTCTTATGTACAGCCTTTTAGTACATGTATGTATTATCCCCATTAACTAATTTTAACCATTTAAAGTAATGTAACCCTACATAAAGATAAGATTCAAAAATAAATTGTTTAAAACATAGAACATCCAAAAAACCATTAAGGTAGTCAAAAACCTATAAATTGAAAAATCCATTAAAAAAAGTAATAGAAAAGACGAGATTTAATTGTCCTATCACAATAGTCCATCTACTAATATATACCAGGACCCAACACCTCTGCAAGTCAAATACAGGATGTAGTAAGAGACCACCATCAGTTGATTTCTTAATGTACACGTTTATTGATGGTCAAGGACAAAAATCTTGGGGGTTTCACAGAGTGAACTATTCCTGGCATTTGGTTCCTATTTCAGGGCCATTGATTGAACACATTCCCCTATCATTCCTTGACGCTTGCATAAGTTAATGGTGGAATACATACTCCTCGTTACCCACCATGCCGAGCGTTCACTCCATAGGGCTATTGGTTCCTTTTTTCTATTTCCTTTCATTTGACATTTCAGAGTGCATACAGAAATGTTATATTAAGGTGGAACATTTTCTTGCTTGATATAAAGTGTATGAATGTAATTAAACTTTGATTTATGAATTGCATAACTGATATCAAGTGCATAAAGATTAATTTTTACCCCTAACTTTTCTATCAACCGTCCCCCTCGGTTTTTGCGGGTAAAACCCCCCTACCCCCCAAAACTCGTAAGATTCCATTATGTCTGAAAACCCCCCGGAAACAGAGCAAATCTTACCAGTTTTCCCCTTAAATTTAAAATTTTATAATTTTATAATTTTATATTTGTATTATTTATAATATTATTATAATATTACAAAT